AGAGATAGCAGAGGCCTGGGATACCATTCCATTTGCGCAAGTAATAAGAGGTTGCATGTTACTAACTCAATCTATTTTTAGAAAATATATTCTATTACCTTCATTCATAATTACGAAAAATATTGGACGTATATTCCTATTTCAACTTCCTGAATGGTCTGAGGATTTCCAGGAATGGAATAGAGAGATGCATGTTAAATGTACCTATAACGGTGTTCCATTATCCGAAACAGAATTTCCGAAAAATTGGTTGACAGACGGTATTCAGATAAAAATCTTATTTCCTTTCTGTCTGAAACCTTGGCACAAATCGAAACTAGAATCCTCTCAAAAAGATCTAATGAAAAAGAAAAAAGATGCTTTTTCTTTTTTAACAGTTTGGGGAATGGAAGCCGAACTTCCTTTTGGTTCGCCCCGAAAACGACCTTCTTTTTTTAAACCCATTTTTAAGGAATTCGAAAAAAAAATAGGAAAATTTAAAAAGAAGTATTTTCGCGTTCTAATAGGAAAAACAAAATTACTTCGAAAAGTTTCAAAAGAAAGAAAAAAATGGGTTATCAAAAGTGTTATTTTGATAAAAAGAATAATAAAAGAACTTTCAAAAGTCAATCCAATTCTATTATTTCGATTGAGAGAAGTAGAAGTATATGAATCAGGCGAAATTAAAGAAGAAAAAGATTCCATAATAAGCAATCAGATAATTCACGAATCATTTAGTCAAATTACATCTCCGAGTTGGACAAATTCTTCATTGACAGAAAAAAAAATGAAGGATCTGACTGATAGAACAAGTACAATTCGAAATCAAATAGAAAGAATCACAAAAGAGAAAAAAAAAGTAACTCCAAAAATAAATAATCTTAGTCCTAAGAAAACAAGTTATAATGCTAAAAGATTCGAAAAATGGCAAATATTAAAAAGAAGAAATGCTCGAATAATCTGTAAATTACCCCTTTTTTTAAAATTTTGCATTGAAAGAATATACACAGATATATTTTTATCTATCATTAATATTCCCAGAATGAATACAGAACTTTTTCTTGAATCAACAAAAAAAATTATTGATAAATCCATTTACAATAATGAAAGAAAACAAGAAAGAATTAATAAAAAAAAGAAAAATCCAATTCGGTTTATTTCGACTATAAAAAAGTCACTTGATAATATTAGTAATAGTAAAACAAATTTACATATTTTTTATGACTTATCCTACGTGTCACAAGCATATGTATTTTACAAATTATCACAAATCCAAGTTAGTAACTCGTATAAATTAAGATCTGTTCTTCAATATCAAGGAATCCCTTTTTTTCTTAAGCCTGAAATAAAGAATTCTTTTGAAACACAAGGAATGGTTCATTCGAAATTAGGGGATAAGAAACTTCCGAGTTATGAAATGAATCAATGGAAAAACTGGTTAAGAGGACATTATCAATACGATTTATCTCAGATCAGATGGTTTAGATTAATACCAGAAAAATGGCGAAATATAGTTCATCAGCGACGTATAGCTAAAAAGGAAAATTTAAGCAAATGGCATTCATATGAAAAATACCAATTAATTGATTCCAAAAAACAAAAACAATTTGAAGTATATTCATTATATAATCAAAAAGAGAATTTTCAAAAATACTATAGATATGATCTTTTATCATATAAATTTCTTAATTATGAAAATAAAACGGAATGCTTTTTTAATAGATCTCCATTTCAAGGAAATAAAAACCAAGAGATTTCTTATAACACGCCTAAAGAGACCCTTTTTGATATGCTGAGAAACATCCCTATTAAGAATTATCTAGAAAAGGTCAATATTCTATATATGGAAAAAACGGCCGATAGAAAATATTTTGATTGGAAAATTATCAATTTTTATCTTAGACAAAAAATCGATATTGAGGCTTGGATCATGGTCGATACCAATAGGAATCAAAATACTCAAATTCGTGCTAATAATTCTCAAACAATTTCTAAAAAAGATCTTTTTTATCTTATGATTCCAGAAATAAATCCACCAAAGTCTCACAAAGGATTTTTTGATTGGATGGGAATGAATGAAAAAATGCTAAAGCGTCCCATATCGAATCTGGAACTTTGGTTCTTCCCAGAATTTGTGTTACTTTATAATGCATATAAAACGAAACCTTGGTTTATACCAAGCAAATTACTTCTTCCAAATTTGAATAGAAATGAAAATAGTAGTGAAAATAAAAAGATCAATGAAAAGGAAAAGGGAAGTTTTTTGATAGCATCGAATAAAAAGCATCGAAATCAAAAAGAAAAAGAACCCACAAGCCGAGGAGATCTTGGATCCGTTCTCTCACAACAAAAAGATATTGAAGAAAATTATGCAAGAGCAGACATGAAAAAAGGGAAAAAGAAAAAACAATACAAAAGCAACACGGAAGCAGAACTAGATTTCTTCCTGAAACGTTATTTGCTTTTTCAATTGAGATGGGACAATACTTTGAATCAAAGAATGATCAATAATATCAAGGTATATTGTCTCCTGCTTAGACTGATAGATCCAAGAAAAATTACTATATCCTCGATTCAAAAGAGAGAAATGAGTTTGGATATAATGCTGATTCAGAAAAATTTAACTCTTACAGAATTGATGAAAAGGGGAGTACTGATTATAGAACCCATTCGTCTGTCTGGAAAAAAAGATGGACAATTTATTATGTATCAAACCATAGGTATTTCGTTGGTTCATAAGAGTAAGAAAAAAACTAATCAAAAATATCAAGAGCAGAGATATGTTTCTAAGAATAATTTTGATGAAGCTATTTCACCACATCAAAGAATAACTGGAAATAGAGACAAAAATCATTTTGATTTGCTTGTTCCTGAAAATATTTTATCGTTTAGACGTCGTAGAAAATTGAGAATTCTAATTTGTTTCAATTCAAAGAATAGAAATGATATAGATAGAAATTCAGTATTTTGGAATGGAAAGAACGTAAAAAACAGCAGCCAAGTTTCACATGACAATAACCATCTTGATAGAGAGAAAAATCAATTAATGAAATTAAAGCTCTTTCTTTGGCCTAATTATCGGTTAGCAGATTTAGCTTGTATGAATAGTTATTGGTTTGATACCAATAATGGCAGTCGTTTCAGTATATTAAGGATACATCTGTATCCACGATTGAAAATTTGTGGATAATACACTTTATCTATATATCCTATACCCTATATTATATATAGGGTATATGAAAGCAAACAAATACACAGATCACAAGTCTTGTCTCACATTTCATTCTAGTATCCAATATGAAATATGAAATGAATAATGTTTCAATTAGATCTCGAAATGAATCAACAGAACCTTCTTCATTTTAGGTCTAAATTTTTCAATGCGAAAATGGACCAATCCTTTTCTATCGCTATCTAAATCCAATTTGAAATTGAATTGATTGATTTGAATTCAGAAAATTAGGAGTTCAGAAAGGAATTAGGATTAGATTATTGTATATACCACATTCAAATTAATGGCATTATTATTACTGATCGGTAAAATCCATATCTGTAAAAAGGGAAAGGGGAATTTTTTTTATGGTAAAAAATTCATTCATTTCGGTTATTTCTCAAAAAGAAAACGAAGAAAACAGAGGGTCTGTTGAATTTCAAGTATTCAGTTTCACCACTAAGATAAGGAGACTTACTTCACATTTGGAATTGCACAAAAAAGACTCTTCATCTCAGAGAGGTTTGCGGAAAATTTTGGGAAAACGTCAACGACTGCTGGCCTATTTGTCAAAAAGAAATAGAGGACGCTATAAAGAATTAATTGGTGAGTTGGATATTCGAGAGATAAAAACTCGTTAATTTGAAGCGTGATACCATTTGAGCTTAGTCGTTTAAATTTTGATGAACTTCTTTTTACTTTCAGCAATGCACGGAAGAATGACTCGGGAAAAACTTATGATTGCACCAACTACAAGAAAAGACCTCATGATAGTCAATATGGGCCCTCACCACCCATCAATGCATGGTGTTCTTCGACTGATCGTTACTCTCGATGGTGAAGATGTTATTGACTGTGAACCAATATTGGGTTATTTACATAGAGGGATGGAGAAAATTGCGGAAAATCGAACAATTATACAATATTTGCCTTATGTAACGCGTTGGGATTATTTAGCTACTATGTTCACAGAAGCAATAACCGTAAATGGACCCGAACAGCTAGGCAATATTCAAGTACCTAAAAGGGCTAGCTATATCAGAGCTATTATGCTGGAATTGAGTCGTATCGCTTCCCATTTGTTATGGCTTGGCCCTTTTATGGCAGATATTGGGGCACAGACCCCTTTCTTCTATATTTTTCGAGAACGAGAATTGATATATGACCTATTCGAAGCTGCTACCGGTATGCGCATGATGCATAATTATTTTCGTATCGGAGGAGTCGCTGCTGATCTACCTCATGGCTGGATAGATAAATGTTTGGATTTTTGCGATTATTTTTTAACCGGGGTTGCTGAATATCAAAAGCTTATTACACGGAATCCTATTTTTTTAGAACGAGTTGAATGCGTAGGCATTATTGGCGCAGAAGAAGCACTCAATTGGGGTTTATCAGGGCCAATGCTACGAGCTTCCGGAATACAATGGGATCTTCGTAAAGTTGATCGTTATGAGTGTTACGACGAATTTGATTGGGAGATTCAATGGCAAAAAGAAGGGGATTCATTAGCTCGGTATTTAGTACGAATCAGTGAAATGACAGAATCCATAAAAATTATCCAACAGGCTCTGGAAGGAATTCCAGGGGGACCTTATGAGAATTTAGAAATCCGACGCTTTAATAGAATAAAAGACCCTGAATGGAATGATTTTGAATATCGATTTATTAGTAAAAAACCTTCTCCAACTTTTGAATTGTCCAAGCAAGAACTTTATGTAAGAGTCGAAGCACCAAAAGGAGAATTGGGAATTTTTCTGATAGGAGATCAGAGTGTTTTTCCTTGGAGATGGAAAATTCGACCACCGGG